AGTAGAATTGGTAAAGATTAAGCACAAGCAAACTACGTATGTAGTGACACTTTTAAAAGTATCAAAGGTAAGACTTATTCTTTCTTTTATTGGCCTTTATTTCTTTTTTTTTCCTTCATTAAGTAAATTATCCATCTAATATTGATTGAATGCCCGAGCATTCCGAGACTCTCATGAGTCTGTATACAAAGTCTCTTCTGTCCTTTTCACAACTATGAATTAGACCCCCCCGACTATCCAATCGAATTCAAGACTAAGTCAGTAGACACTACATTAGTATTGAAAAAGCTATCAATATCAAGATGAACGGATTCCCGTCTCCCGTCGACTACTATAAGCTTTAGACGAAAGAATTTACAACACTTTAGAGAAGAGAACCTCAAGAGGTTTAGAATCAAGAAAGTATCAAGAGTCGTTTTCCTACACTTCCTTTTGTTGGGGAAAATTTTGCGAGTTATATCAGCACAACAAAACAGAATAGGGGATTTCGAGTCTTTTGTTGATCAGGCGACACCCGGATTTGAACTGGGGAAAAAGGATTTGCAGTCCCCCGCCTTACCGCTCGGCCATGCCGCCAAAACAATACAAACTAGATAAAAATCCCCCCCTTTTTTTTTTACCTAATGTATATTTCCAGGCACAAAAGCCAAAATTCAGGACAAATTGGAACCATTAACTACTGACTGGAAATTCATGAACCATTCTTGGATTTGAATCTCAACTTGTATTTCCCTAATGATATAAGAAAATCAAAATGGATATATAACTAATCCATATTTTTTTTTTGAATCCTTCTCAATTTCAATTATAACAGCAATTATGAGTATATGTAACCCCCAGAACATAGGTTGTTATATCTAATGGGGTATTTTGATTAGGATGCCTTCTAGGGTAGGGAATTATCACGAAATTGCCGTGCTTCCAATAGATCGAAGAGAAAATCTCATTTTTGATAGAGCATGGCATGTGCTGAACTCGAATGCCATAACGGAAGAAAGAGAGATGTATATATCTGCACATTTTAATAAATAAAAAAATACAAGCTTTCTTACGTACTTCAATGCTATTCTCAAAATTCGACTAAAAAACAAAAAAAAAATAGGTAAAAATCTCTCCTTTCTCTGCGAATCTTTTTTTGAACAATGGAATGCACGAAAAAGTTAAGTGCTAGAAAAATGGATATTTCTTTTTTCTTATTATTCTGTATTTATCTCCGCGAACAGATCAAATCACGAATACATTTTTTTTCTGGTATCCAATCGGATTGGAATATGTAATATCATAATAATGGTAGAAATTGAATGACTTTTTTTGATATTCTATACAAAACTCCATAAGTCTAAGTGGCATTTCTCAATTCTTTTCTATTTGTATCTGTTTGTTAGAAATTCAAATTGGAGTAGAATTGTTATTCCTCCGTTCATACGTATTTCATACATTACATATAGAGATGGAGTTGGATCAAATTTCATGTGATTCAGTAAACAGAATAGAAATTCCATTGATTCAGTAAACAGAATAGAAATTCCATTATTGCTAGATCGAATCATATGCATATGATTCGATGAAGAATGAGAAATGGCGTTTTTTTTTCGATAAATGGGAAATCAAAAAATGCTCGGGGATGGAAATGAGGGAATGTCTACAATACCTGGGTTTAATCAGATACAATTTGAAGGATTTTGTAGGTTTATTGATCAGGGCTTAACAGAAGAACTTTATAAGTTTCCAAAAATGGAAGATACAGATCAAGAAATTGAATTTCAATTATTTGTGGAAACATATCAATTGGTAGAACCGTTGATAAAAGAAAGAGATGTTGTATATGAATCACTCACATATTCTTCTGAATTATATGTATCCGCGGGATTAATTTGGAAAACCAGTAGGAATATGCAAGAACAAACCATTTTTATTGGAAAGATTCCTCTAATGAATTCCCTTGGAACTTCTATAGTAAACGGAATATACAGAATTGTGATCAATCAAATATTGCAAAGTCCCGGTATCTATTATCGGTCAGAATTGGATCATAACGGAATTTCAGTCTATACCGGCACCATAATATCAGATTGGGGAGGAAGATTCGAATTAGAGATTGATAAAAAAGCAAGGATATGGGCTCGTGTGAGTAGGAAACAGAAAATATCTATTCTAGTTCTATTATCAGCTATGGGTTCGAATCTAAGAGAAATTATCGAGAATGTTTCCTACCCTGAAATTTTCTTGTGTTTCTTGACCGATAAGGAGAAAAAAAAAATTGGGTCAAAAGAAAATGCCATTTTGGAGTTTTATCAACAATTTTCTTGTGTAGGCGGGGATCCCATATTTTCTGAATCCTTATGTAAGGAATTACAAAAGAAATTCTTTCACCAAAGATGCGAATTAGGAAGGATTGGTCGGCGAAACATGAACCGGAGACTGAATCTTAATATACCGCATAACCATACATTTTTGTTACCACGAGATATATTGGCAGCTGCAGATCATTTGATTGGAA